ATTCGATAGACGGCTCATTGGGATAGATATAGATGAACAATACCCCCCCTGGAACCGTATAGGAAGTTTTCTCCTCGTACGGCTCGAGAAAAAATGATTTAATTCGAAGTTTTGCCTATGTATCTAATTCTAATAAATAATAAATTAAATGACAAATGGACCTATAAAATGAATATCAATTAGACTATGATTTCAGTCTTTTTCTTCTTGAAAAATGAAAAAGAAACAGTTCGTACTCATAACTCAAATCGGATAACTCTTAAATAGCTCAAAGGAAAATCTTTAGTCAATTTCATTTATTGAGTAGTCTTTACTCCCTTTCGTTTATCCCGGTTAAACTATTTCAAATTCTATTTGGATTCTTTAGTCGGATCCAGTTATTGAGACTATCGAGAGAATTAACAATTACAAAGGGTGTTTCCTTGTTTTTAAACCCTTTATTCTTATTTTTAATCATTGGGTTTAGACATTACTTCGGTGCTTCTTAATCCTTTCAAAGTGGTAGCAACATACCCTTTTTGATTTCTTTCTATCAAAGAATCCTATGGATGGTTGATTCTAGCATGATACACGTTGAATCGAAAATTTTGGATCAATTTCAACAAGTTTTGCTTTTGAATTGGAAACTTGCTCGAATTGGATCCTTTCAATTTTCCATATATTTACGAAGTTGTTCCAGTTGATTGGCATTAACCCTAGATCCTTGCCCCTGAGAAATGAATTAATACTTTCTGTTCGAGCTCCATCATGGACTATTTACATTACAACCCGACAAAAAATGAAGGGTTCAAGTGTAACAGAACAAACAATGTCGAGCCAAGAGCACCTCATTCCTAGACAAATTTAAAATGATGGATGTAAAAATCCACAATGGGTCATATCCTTCAAGTCGCACGTTGCTTTCTACCACATCGTTTCAAACGAAGTTTTACCATAACATTCCTCTAATTTGGAACCGGTATACCGGTATGGAATTGATTCAATCATGGAATCATGAATAGTCATCGGTTCAGCTGTCCATAGACATCGTAATCTATACCTTTTCTTCTATATATGAATATATGAAACAAGATTTTTCTGAAAAAATCTTAGTAAGACAACATTTTGAACATATTTAACATACTAATTACTAATAGAATATATAGATAATAGAAAGAAAAAAGAAATCTATATATAGAAATATATAAATAAAATAATTAAATTAAAATAATATTAATTTATATTAATAATAATTATAGATATATATTAATATAAATAAAAATGAATAAGTTTTTGAATCTACATTTTCAAGTGACTTAATAGGATAAATTAAATGATTTTCTACTTTTTCAAAGATTCCAAATCATTAAAAATTTTTCTAAGTGAAATTCACTATTTAATTTAAATTAAACATCATTATTTAATTTGATTGGATTTGAAGAAAATTGGACAAAAAGCATCGCCTTTGATCTTTATAGGAAGATCAGTCTTTCTTTTTGAATTGACTCATCACTAATTTCAAATAAAAATTTGAAATAGATCAAAGAAAAAAAGAAAGAAATCCATTTTTTTTCATGAGAATGAGATGTAGAAAAAATAATGTAAGTTAAGATTTGAATTTTGATTTTTTTAATAAGATTACGAAAATCAAAATCGAAAAAAAAATAGGGAAGGTTTCTCATATCTATCAGATAGACTGAACAATTGTCACTGTTTGTTATAGATATAGTATAAATACCATACTATAGAACATGGAACTTGATCGTTTGTTAATGAAATTCAAGCAGACACAGATGCTTAAATTTCTAATTAATATAGCCTATGCCTATCCACCCCCCACTTTTTTTTATATTATGATATAGTTTATATGGGAATAATGCAGTATAAAAAGTGGATCCGCGCTGGGACGGAAGGATTCGAACCTCCGAATAGCGGGACCAAAACCCGTTGCCTTACCACTTGGCCACGCCCCATTTCGATTGCTAATCGACACTAAGAAACAATAATATTGTTATTGGTTGTTTGTCAACTACAGCCCAAATAAATATCTAAATATATATCTAGATATAGAATCTATCTATAGAATATAGATCTTCTATATCTATAGAATAATAGAATAGACCGGTACTAGGATTTTGATACATATAGATACAGAATTCAACTTAATTTATTGATCATTACATAGAATTCAATTAAGATATTGTATGAAAGTATGATTTCTTCTATTCTCCTTTGAGAATTGGAGAATTTTTGGTTGGATGGATTCAAAGAAAAGAAGGATTTTTGTCTATCTTACCTTACTTTCTTTTTCCTTATATCAAAAAGGCAACCAAAATGCAATTATCTCCAAGAACAAAATGTCTGTTATGCTTAATATCGTTAGTTTGATCTGTATTTGTATTAATTCGCCCCTTTATTCGAGTAGTTTTTTCTTCGGCAAATTGCCTGAAGCCTATGCTTTTTTGAATCCAATCGTAGATGTTATGCCAGTCATACCTCTGTTTTTTTTTCTCTTAGCTTTTGTTTGGCAGGCTGCTGTAAGTTTTCGATAAGATCCTAAATAATAATATCCTAGAAAATGCATGATTTCCTCGAGAAAAAATTCTAACAATTGATAAAATAAAATCAGATAAGTTTTATAGTATAAATCCCTGATTCATACATTGAAATTCGTGGATAGTCGCCATAAATCAGGCTTACCCCCATTTCCTCGTTTTTGAGCCTTCCAGCCATCCAGTCAAAGACCCTAACCCTATTAGGGTCTCTCACAATATCTAAATTTGGATATAAACGCAATTTTTTAATGAAAAACAAACGCATTTGTGACAATACATTTCTAGAAAAAACCTCATTTCTTGGTATCAAAATAGGATATGTGGTAGAAAAATGGAAGATCTATTTTCTTTTTTTTTCTAAAAAATCATCTTGGAGATTGTGTAATGCTTACTCTGAAACTCTTCGTTTATACCGTAGTGATATTTTTTGTTTCTCTCTTTATCTTTGGATTCCTATCTAATGATCCGGGGCGTAATCCTGGACGTGAAGAATAAAATACAAAAGGTTTCCTTGGTTAATTTTCAAATTTTCTTAGGATTTTATCTATTCACACGTTTCACTAAGATTTTCAAAATTTGAAAAAAAAAAGAAATCAAAAATAATATAAATAAATTAAAGTTATATAAATAAATAAAGTCATCAACGGAAACGGAAAGAGAGGGATTCGAACCCTCGGTACGAATAACTCGTACAACGGATTAGCAATCCGACGCTTTAGTCCACTCAGCCATCTCTCCCGATTGAAAAAGAGAATTACTACATTACACATAATCTAAAGAGTTTTTTTTTATCTCTTTTCTTTCTCTATTCTATTATTTCTATATAGAGAGATCCACGAATCAGGAATTTCCTTTATCTAATATCTAAAAGATGGACTCGACCGCGCCAACAATCGAACTAAAAAAAATAACCAAGACCTCTTTGTGTTGATTTTGTTCGAAAGGCCCTTCTTATTCTCACGGCCCGGCCTGGTCAGTACCTAGCCGGGCTCTTTTTTTTTGTTCCAACAAATTAGAATTATAGATAAATAATGATTTATCTGATTTGAAAGCAAAAAGGACTTTTTATTATTTTATTATATATATTATAATTATATTCAATTGAATATAAAATATTCAAGCAACGACAATAAAGAAGAAATACTATTTACATTCTTTTCTTGTTATACTTATTCTATTTTACCCGAACTAAAAAAGAAACTATCAATTCTTCCACAATACATTTTTCCGTTATGATTTTAGTGTTTTTTTGATCCGTATCTAACTTCTTCAGCAAAAGAGAAAACTTTATTTATTTAACTTTAATTTCAATTTTGAATTAAATTTAAATAAATATTGAAATAAATAATTAAATGGAGCCTCTTTTCCAAATCTCATTAAATTTGAATCTACTCGTGAAAAAGTCCAGCACTCTACATTTTGACAATTCTTTGATAATCCTATCTTGATCATGCTCAATTATCTTGCTAGACAAAAGGTCCATTTGTATACAATAATCATATTGTAGCGGGTATAGTTTAGTGGTAAAAGTGCGATTCGTTCTATTAACCCCTAATAGTTAAAGGGTCTTTCGGTTTTATTCATATTCCGATCAAAAACTTTATTTCTTAAAAGGGTTTAATCCTTTACCTCTCAATAAGAAATTCGAGAAAAAAATACGGATTCTCGTGATTTGTATCCATGAATCACTTATAAATTAAATTGAAAAGAAAGTTGGATTATGAAATTGCGAAACATAATTTTTGAATTGGACCAAGACTTACAATTGAATAAGTATGAGTAAAAGATCCATGGCTAAAGATAAAAGATCGATTTCTAATCGTAACTAAATCCTCCATTTTTTCTTTCTAAAAAAAGAAATTGGAGCAAAATAGCTATTCAGCGATGACTTTGGTTTACTAGAGACATCGGCGTATTGTTTTAGCTCGGTGGAAAAAAATCCTTTTCCTTAGGATCCTCTGAAATAGAAATAGAGAACGAAGTAACTAGAAAGATTGTCAAAATCACCTTCTCCTAGAAGGATCATCTAGAAAGCAATTCATTTTTTTGTATTCAAATAAAAAGCTGACGTAGGTGTTATGGGTATAATTTTGTTCATTTTGTTCACATCTTAGATCTAAGAATTTACTCTCCTTCCATAAAGAAGCCGAATGAAACCAAAGTTTCATGTTCGGTTTTGAATTAGAGACGCTCAAAGCACTGAATCGACGTCGACTATAACCCCTAGCCTTCCAAGCTAACGATGCGGGTTCGATTCCCGCTACCCGCTTTTTCTTTTTTTCTAAATATTCATATTCTATTAGAATTCTATTCTAAAATATAGATAATATATTTTATTATGATTTGAGATTTCATTACGGTTAGTGAATCATTGAATATACAATTCCAAAAATGATTTCACGTATAATCCGACTTTTTTGTTTTCAACTCAAGAAAAATCAAAATACGAAAAAATAAGAATGAACG